GAACAAACACTTCGCCTAATTCTTTTGAATCCCGGCCCGCTTTTTCCCCACTAACTAATTACGTTACGACCACTGAACAAACTTGGTTGACGAACATAGTTTATGCGCCGCTAATGTAGCGGCTTGTCGAGCATTTGACAAACTCACACCATCCATTTCAAATGGGATTTGTCCTGTGGACACACGAGCAATCCAACGCGTAGGATTTCCTTTTCCTCTTCCCATTCTGACTTCTGTAGGTTTCCCGGTAATAGGGAGATCCGCGAGAACTCTTACGCATATCTTACCATTTCTTCGGAATTGTCCGCTCATAGTACGATGGAATTGCCCAATTCTAGCTCGACGCGCTGCTTCAATGGCTCGATATGAAAGACGACCAGCTCTACAACTTTTAGTGCCATATCTTCCAAAACCAAGTCGTGTACCGTCCGGTTTGCAACCCCTACTACATCCGCCTTTACGATATTGACTATATTTCGTACGTTTCGGATATAGCACGTCCCCTTTCTTTTTGACTATATGAAATCCACACTTTGACACCTGAGATTCCGTAACGAGTAGATACTTCCGCAGGAGCATAATCTATTTTCTGGTTAAATACATTACTAGATGTTTTTCCATACTTTCCGCATTCAGTTCTAGCTATTTCTGCACCTTCTAATCGACCTGAACAACATATACGGATCCCCTCCACCCCTTTTTTCATTACTAATCGAATATCCTTCACTATTTGACTAAAAATGGAGCGAAATGATCTTGTTTTGTTCCTCGGTTGAAAAGAGATATCTTGAGCAATCGGAGAAGCACTTTGATAAACAGATTTGATCTTGACCGACTCAATTAAGGTATTAGTCTTTGTTCTATTAGACAACAAAGATCGCATTTTTTTCACTTCGTTCAAATAAAAGTTGTATCCGTACGGAATTCTTCTGTTTCTCAGTATGATCTCTATCATCATCTCTATTCCCTTTATCAATTCTCCTATCCCACCTAGGTCGATGAATTTATCTATCAATTCCATTACCTTATCCTTACACATGAGGTTCCAACATTTTTTCCTGAATTTTCTTAGGAGTTGTTCCCGGGCATACTCAAGTTGTTTCCGGGCATGCTCAAGTTGTTTCCGGGCATACTCGTTCTTATACACCCCAACCCCGTCCCTTGGAAAGAAAAAGGTAGCACCGAAGAAAGGAAAGAGCGAGATGGTGGTTTTTGTTGTTCCCGCGAAGCGAGGATGATTCGACCAGCGAATGAAGTGGGTCAACTTTTTGTCTTCGGCCAAAAACTTTTTCTCGCTGGTCGAGCTTTCGACAAAAAAAGCGAAACGTATTCTCTTATCTAAGCTTCTTCCCTGTGCATTAGCTCCCCCCATGGTAGATGGTTCAACCACGCCCGGTTCCACGAAATGATTGAGAACTACGACGGGGTCGAAATGCATTTGGTTCTTTGTCTTCAATAAGTATTGCATGACCGAATAATTCAAGGAAGGGCGCACCGCAGGGAGGGTCCTTTTAAGTGGATGACTCGTCGGGCTGTCGGAGGGGGACTTCTTTGAGAAAAAGAACTTGAATAACTTCGTTTTTCTGAAGGAGTCGTCATTTAGGAGGGCTATGTCATTTACAAGCCCGGCATATTTCGGATGCTTGAAGGCCCCGCTGACCCGAAGTGATTTAGAAAGATTCTTCTTTATCGATGGTGATCGGTCATGGTATCCATAGCGTTGCTTCTTTTTCGGCCAAATCCTGATTTCGTTTTGCTTCTCCCGGTCGTCGAGCCTGATCGACTCGACTCTTTTCCCTGCCCCCCGGCCTCTCACTTCGTTTCGTTCTTCTTCTGTACCGTCGCTTGAATGAAGACACCCGATCGGCCCGACTTTACCAAATGCCCACCACTGGCCCTTCCCCTTTCCGGGTCTGGATTTTTCGCGTCGTTTCTGTCGTCGTGGTCGACGGGGAAGAAAGAAATGAATGAATGTTCTTTTGGGAAAATGTAGAATAATACACCTACCGAGACGAAAGCCAAAGGTGAGTCTAGTAGGTGGACGTATCGAACCGAAATAAGATCTAAGATTGACATCTTGATACACTGATTTACCATAATAATAAATAGAGTCAATGCGGACTCCGCCGTGGGAAGAGCCGCTTCTTTCTTGATAGGGGGGCTTCCATTCACCAGCGCAGACTAAAAGTGCTCTCCGAACCGTGCTGGATAGTCACCCATCACACGGCTCTCAAACCCAACCTGTGGTGGATCCCGGGTGACAAAGTAAAAGCCTTTGATCCTTTGCCCCATACTTTGAGATGCTCCTCCCCGCCGATCAAGCAGCGACGCTGCTCTTAGCTTTAAGCCGCTATCGTTCGGTTCGGATAAGTCAAGTCCCTTCGGTCAGTTCGCTCAGGTGATCCTCCCTTATCTTCCCTAACGTTCAGAGTTGTTCTGGTTTGAGAAAGGAGCACCGGCCGAGCGCCCTGAATGAATAAGAAATTGACAGCAGAGGTAATTGCAGATTCTTATTCGAACGAGTTGAAGCTAACAACATGTCGATTACACAACACACCGGGGGTTGGTAAGAACTGAGGGACAATGCCCCTCTAACCTAAGTGGGCCTACCTGCGAAGCAACTGGTACTTGAGCGGTCGGGGGGGGGGGCGGTTTGGTTTCGTGCAAGGCCCTCGCAGCAGGAAGAGGCAGTTGTCATTTGGTTATCATTTGAAAGAAAACGCTCTTTGTTTGTATAAGGTTCCAAACCTTCGCACCCTGATGAAAAAGCCCTTTCTTTTCTATCTTATTAGTAAAGCCTAAACGTCCTTATTGAAGCCTAGCTAACGATAAATCAAAGCGATAACGCACCTTTCCTAAGATTAGAATCGAAATAGAAGAGAAGGCCTTTCTTTCTCAAAGTCAACTTTCTCCCTTCCCTTCTTGCTTTAGAAAGATTGCAGCTAGCGTGCTGGACTAATATAATAGAAAGTCAAGGCTCTTCTCCTGTTCTACGAATCTACAACTCTCTTTACTGAGCGAGACTCCATCTATATCCCTACTAGTGGTTATTCTTTCCAGGCCATTTGTTTGACAGCTTAAACTAGACCCCACTTTCAATTAGATAGGTTTCGGTCTTAATCAAGATAGGTCAAGGGCGCGTCGGAACGGTCGGTAGCTACTTAGTCTCATCCGAGAGTATAATCTCCTTGTACTGCTTTTTTTCTTTTTAAAAGAAAAAAGGTCGATTTAGGCTCCTTCCCTTCCACCGCATAGCTGCGGTAGCAGGTACTACGAGCCCTCTGTCCCACGCATTTAACCGGCTCGCGTGGTTCACCGGTTCCACCGAAAACTCTCATTTGTTGAAGCGGAGCATAGTGCGCTTTAGGCGCCGAGCGAGAAAGGTCTCTTCTTTCGTTTCGGTTTATTCACTGATCTGAAACTTAGCACTTGTTTTCTTATTGATTCCAGGGGCGGCGGCGTTCTTGAATGAAGTCTATCCGAACCGAATTAGCACTTCTCAGATCAGGCGAGGCCTCTCCAGCGGAGCTGGGCGCCGGGGCCCTGGCTGCACTAGCGATTGGCGCATAGGGGAGTGGTTGCCCGGCTTTCTCGGCCTGGTATCCTGCACCTCGCGTTCATGATATCTACATTCAACTGTGCCCCGGAGACACGGTCGAAGCACGCCCGCCCAGTGTGCTTCTTTCACGACATGCTCTGGTCCCGGGTGTCTTCCAGTGGTCTTCTAGCGTTAGAAGAAGTCGTGTCCGTCCCGGACATCTGCAACGCCCTTCCCCGCCTTTTTTTTTTAATCTGGGGTGAAGGAAAAGACTGACCCCTTCGGTGACTTTCGCGGTCGCCCTCACTGAACCGACTTGAATCTGAACTACGATTCAGATCAAGTCTTACCGAAATCGGATTTCCTTTTCGTGCCATATGCGCTTAGACTTTACTTTTTTTCCCTTTTTTATTCCCGGTCCAATATTAGTTCTCGAAGATCTTCGTTTCCGTGTAGAAGCAAACTCTCCAAATTAAGATTGTATGAAAGTGACTCCTTAAAGCCTTTCTTTTAATCGGATGGAAGTAAATTCCCTGACACTAAGAATGAAATATCTCCTACGGTAAATCTTAAACTATCATTTCCCTTTCTTTGTTTCAAGCTTTCAACCTCTCTTCCCCTCTTGAGTTGCGTTGAGGCAATCATTCATACAGTGAAAGAGTCTTCCTCTAGTCTTGCTTTGGCACCTATTTGTTTGGGACTTTTCCTTGTAGGCTTCTGTCTTAGATCCTTTTCTTCTCTCTTTTGTGCTTACTAAGTCTTTACCGAAGGGAGAGGGACGAAGTGACTCTTTATTCTGTCTGAGTCTAATTGAGTAGATACAGAAAGGTAACAGACAATTTCTCCCTTAAAAAAGTGAATCTTCCGAAGTCATCACCCAGATAGACTCTGGTCTCAGACCTTTCGAAATGCATGTGTTAAGCATATAGCTAGCCTTACAGAGTTTGTAGTCTCAATCACAGATGATTTCGATCTTAGGCGAACGAGGTTACCGGCTCTCCGGCGCCATTTCGGTGCACTATTGGTGATCTCATCTTGCTTGCTGGGAGAGAGGAAGCTTCCGGACCACCTTTTCCAGCCAGATAGCGAGCGATCACTCAGCAATGAACACTAACTGAAAGCGGCCGGGAATGAGTACCTATCCCTTACGGGAATCGAACCCGTGTCTTCGACATGAAAAGACGATGTCCTAACCACTGGACGAAAGGGACCAAAAAGCCATTCTTCATATACCGCTCCGTGGGCTCCGAGAATAGAAGTGGTTCGTTTTCTTTCTATACGAAATTAAAGATTTCGTTTGTGTTCATGTTGGCGATTTCAGATGTCAATTCGGCGGTTCGTCCCCCCTTCCTACGGGTTCCCCCACCCCCCTGAATAAGTAAGGCCCCGCTCTTTCTAATAAAAAAAAGAGGGGCGAAGCGCCCGTTTGAAGTGGCGAAGGCCTATGCTACAGTAAGAAAAAAAGTAGGTTTCGGTTACGAAGTCACTTAGTCGAACTATAAAGAAAGGGAGGCTAAGGTTACGAAGTAAGGTCAACTGGTTAAGGAAAGCTCAGGTTATGAAAAAGTTTAGCCGTTAATTAATTAAGTAGTAGTGAGACGTCGGTACGGAGTTGCGTCAGCTGTGGATATAGACTAGGCTAAGGGGCGGACTTCATCTCTTCTATTCTCTTCACTTACACCTTACACTTCTGCTGAGTCTAACGAGGCTCAGGCGCGGAGCCTTCCACTGTCACTGTGGACCGAGACTACGCAAAGGTAGAACATCATAGAAACTTCGCTGACTTTCTCATAAACCTTGATTTCGCTACGCTCAATAAGAAGCCGGAATAGCTTAAATTGGTTCGTGTTCCGTTTCCAAAGTCAGTCGTCTTTACCCAAGTGTGAACTTCAGACGACTCTCAAGCGGTTCCATTCCTTCTTACTGTACTTCTGGGTCAACCCGAATGGGAAGAAGGGGGTCAGCCAAACAGCGGTCCACTTTGTACGTTTGCTGAGCAGACCAATCAGTTCTTTTTTTTTAGAAAAAGAAAAAGGAAGGGAACTTCTCACCGAAGGAGGCAGTAGGAATGAAGGAGGCGGGAAGCTACCGCTTCTAGAATGGTTGCTTATCCTTCACTTTTTTTAGAGCGTATCGCTATTCAAAAAAAAGGTTTATGTAATCGGAAAAATGATTACGGTTGCGGAAACCAGAGAAAGTCGGGAACCATCGGTTACCTTTTGAATAAAAGTAGCGACGAGCCTAGTATTACGACTACAGGGGGAGAAGCAAAGCTTCGTAGACAGCTTCGCTTCCTCGTCGCTTCTTTCTAGCGACCAGCTTCTCAAGTGGGTGGCTTGGTAAGCAAGCTACCTTCAGCATCGGTAAAATCCCTATCAATAATAGGCCGGAATGGTGGGGGAGGAAGCCCTCCCTACTTCAATGGAAAGGGGGGAAGAGCCCTTTCACAGCCGCTCCTCTACAACTACCTTTCGCCCAACATGATCACGAACGAAGACAGATAATTGCGTAGATAGGAGGACGAAACGAACCAACCCACTTGTCCTGATCGGAACGATTGAAGAAAGAAAGAGAATGGTGTCCCCTTTCGCCCAGGGGACATCGTCGGAGAACAATGTCGGGGACAGCGTGAGAACCTTCCGTTGCTTACACCCTTTAAGTGTTGGTTCTTCCGGCGATAGATCTGGTTTCAAGATCTATGAACAAGAGAGATCCCTAAATCTCCATTTGAAAAAAGAGATGAATAGATAAGGCGAAGCCAGCTGAAGGAAGGGCGCTAACGAGCAAGAAAACGGATGCGCTAACGCGCAACGGCTTTCCTTTCTCTGATAGAGGCTCGCTTCTTCAATTCAAGTTCAGCTTGCTGCTTTTCATTTTGATAGGAGTAGGTGCTTGCTGCTCGCTCGCTGTCTACTAAATGAGCCTGCCCGCCCGGCCCCTCTCTTTAATCTTAAGTAAAGTGAAGTCAAATCAATGAAGTGAACAGCCCAACCTCTTTGTTTGAAGCTTTGTTTCACCTAATTCGGAAAGAGAACAATAGACTTGCAACTATAGTATAGGAAAAAGCTTCTCTTTGATAGCGGTCATAGGGGAGTTCAGAAAGGATCTGATCGTAGATAGAGACTGAAACCTGTGCGGGGGTAGGGGCGGATGTAGCCAAGTGGATCAAGGCAGTGGATTGTGAATCCACCACGCGCGGGTTCAATCCCCGTCGTTCGCCCATCAATAAATGGACCATTTGTTACGGAGACAGAAGACAAACCTAGAAAGCTTTTTTTCTGCAAGTCATCTCGAGGCTTCAAACGCATCCAAGCAATTGGTATCCGATTGAAGCATAGAAATAGATTCGCGTCGCCTACTTGCTGAAAGCACAAATGAAATGGCCGATCATGAATTCTATGAAGTTTTTAAGACCTTTTTTAGTTCATAATGAATGAAATGAACCCCCGGATGAGGAGCAAATCTCCCCTCCCTTTTACTAAACCATGGGGAGCCCCTAGTAGTTTACCGGACAAATTGAGTTGTCGTGACGAGACCTTTCTTAGTGGAAGATCGGAATTCTCTTCATCACGAGACTGATCGGATCAGACACCCGAGAGACCCCCACAATTGAGTAAGTAAGAGGACAACAAGCAAAGAGTTATGCTTTCATTTCTTTGTTGAGATTGAAATAAAGTTCTTTAAAAAGGGGGTAGGTATAATGAACGCAGGCCAAGTCAAGAAAAGGACTTCCTTACTTTTAGTCTTAATTACTAGTAGTTTGAAGCGAAACCGGTTTTTTTTGGCACTCGGTTCCTTCGTCTTAAGTAAAGTTCAGTTTACTTTTTTGATTCGGAACTCTTAGTCGAGCTGATGGCGAGATCTTTTTTTTGTTCGAGGTTCAAGAGGAAGAAGAGAAGAGGAACCACCGCCCAATGGTGCTTTTACGAAAGTACGGTCACCGGTGGCTAATACCTTCTCGACACTATCGAACCTGAAATCCACTCTCAATCGCTCTTTTTAGTTGGCGGGCAAGGTTTCCTACCCACTGGCTACTGGCTACCGGCTAAGGAGGTACAGTGTAGCTACTGCAGCTACAGTTGGGTAGCTAGACCATCTACCCTATGTTTCAAACTTGTTAAACCTGGTCAAACCGATAGAACATTGTTTAAACCATACTTGTGAGAGTGACTGTCTTACGCTACAGTAGCTACTGCTGCTACTGTCTTACTGTGTACAGGAACTGTGTGTGACTGTAGCTACCCGACCCCAAGGGAGGTACTTGTTACTGCTCCTCAGGTGGTTAGTGAAATGCTTCTCAGGTGAGGAGCATGAACGAGATAAGACTGATTGAATCAGAAGATTATTTTAATCGACTTAATTAGAAGCTCTAATAACTATTCAAAATTGATGGTATTTCAACCACGATAATCTTGGTTGGTACCAAACCCGATAGTGATTCTTTCGATTCGTATTAGAGTGATGGCCCCTGTTTCACTAATAGCTGGGAAGGGAATACGTTCTCCAATCGGCATGTGTTAACCATTTTCTATTCTTTGGATGAAATGTCGAGATTCAAGAGAAGATGGATCGGGTCTTCTATTAAGAGGTGGACCTTGAAGCAATCATTGTCATTGTGGATTTGGGGGTTCTAAACCAGAGGAGAGGCAGAGGCAGCGAAAGAAGAGAAGCTTACTCTATTCCAGAAGCAGGAATATCGGGACGGAGACAGCTACTTTGAGAATGAGAGGAGTCTTGCATTAGTAAAGGAAAGCACCTTTCTTAGTTATTAGTAAGGTTGTAGACTTCTTGTAGTTCTCTTTCCCCTATGTTTATTCTCTATAAGAGATAGAAGCTTTCCCGCTTGCAAGGTTTCGAGCTCCTATTTCTGGAAGAGATTGAGGAAATGCTCCTTCCGTGAGGGGCCTTTCAACCTATAGGAAGCTCTCTCATCCGAGTGGAGTTAGGCCCATTTCCTAGCCTAGTTTTAAGCAGAACAGCACCATCCTAGTCCAGAGCAGTACTTCTCTTATGGGCTCGAGGCAAGACAAGCAGCCCGCTTCGCTTCCTCAATTGCTCAAGGAACAAGATGAAATAATGCTTTTGTGGAACGTCTTCTGGCGAGGCTTTGAGATTAAACCAATATCTTTCTATTTGAAGCAGTGTGCGGTATGCCTTCAATTCAACAAGCATACGCTGGCTAGGATATCCCGAGCGAGTCAGCTAAAGAGAGACGGAAATATCAGTACTATTCTGGCATTTCACCGTAAGAGGATCCTTAAAGGTGATTCCAAAAGTGATTTGCTTGTCCAGTGGTACTTGTCGCTTTTCTCCGAAGGCTATTGAATTAGCTAAAGTGGGTAAAAGTCCATGGATTGGGCCTATTCTTCATCGGATACGAGAGCAGGAAGAGCTTCTATTCCATCAACACAAGTTATTCCAGCAACAGCTCTTACTGTAACAGAACTAGGACCGTCAACTCCAACTGTCCTTATAGGCGAAAGCCACCTCCTTGACAGATTACGGAGCTACCCAGCTTCTCTTAATGCCAAGTAGTAGAAAAACCGCTTTCCCTGTAGTCGTCAGCTCGTTTTTGACAGATCCGATCGGGTGTTCATAATCTGGAGTAAAAGGATTCGAACCTTTGCATGCCGGTACCAAAAACCGATGCCTTACCACTTGGCTATACTCCATACGGCCTGTTTTGGACGGTAGAACGGGGAGAGGGGGAAGGGCGAAGCAGGGCTCGAAGAACGAGCCGAGCCGTGCAAGGACGCGGGGATATAGCAAGTAAGCAGAAAGGTTCTCCCTTTAGGACCGACTACAACAAGCTCACGACTCTAATAGAAAGAAAGGGTAAGCTCTCTGCTCTATTTGCTTGCAATGCTATGCCTATCAAAGTTGGCGAACGCTTCTGTAACCTTAGACTCGTTACGCTGTTCGACTGAACTCGTTGGCTCCACGTCCACCGAAAGTAGGTAACCTTCGTCACCGTTGGTTCCCGTAACCAAACCTTTCTTATCTTTTTTTTATTATGTCTTTCTGAAGGGCTTGCGGTTCATTACACCAAATTCAGTGAACTATTGAAAGAGTACCAAATGCTGACGGTAACGAAGGTTACCGGGCCGATGCGGCCGGTTACCGGGAACCTTTTGGTTCCCTTTGTAAAGTAGGCCTTTTTATAACTAATTAGAGTTGACATGAAATGGATCACGGAAGAAGACATAAAAGATGAATGAATGATTCAATCCCTTCCCACTCACACGGGTTCTTCTATTGAAGAGGTTCCCCTTGAGGTGGGGCGTACATAAGAGCGGAACCTAGATAGAACGCGGAGCACCGGCCCCGGCCGCCGATACAGTTACCATGCTTACCAGCTCTTACCATTGCCGCCTATAGATATAGATGGGGGGTAGGCGGGGCTAGCTTGCTTCTCTTCCCCTAGGCTACCTGCACATCTTATGTGCGAATAAAAGGAAGCGAGCGGCTCTTCGCTTAGTAGACGGCCGCCGGACGACGACCCCTTCTTGTTCTCGCCCAGCCTTTTTTTTTTAGAATCCTAGACTAAAGAAGAAGGCTCCTGAATCAGCGCAGGGAAAAATCCGCAAGCAGGAGAACTGTACTAACCTGCCGCCGGTTACTTTATCAGGGCTCCGCAGGAGAAGAAAGAAGGTCCGAGTCCAATTTCTAATGAAGCGAAGGTCCCCCTTACTCCCTATTCTCTCTTAAAGCTTTATAAAGCTCTAAAATTGGTTAAGAACTATTGACTGTAAACGATAGCAGTTACAGTCACTCAATGGATATGCTCGCCTTTGGAATGAAGATGGATGAACAGGCACTTGAGCCTGGAACTGATGAAATTAGGGGAAAACATGGAACCGGTCACTATACCGGGGGGGCGAGACATGACCGCGACTTAAGATTCAAGTACCGTTGAAAAGACTAAAGGAACGGGGGAATGACTACCTGTAATAAAGCACAGGCTAATACGAGCCGACCAGAAGAAGCAAGGCTTTAGATTACCAGATCCTGGACACAATCTTCCTAGAGATGGAGAGCCCCTGCCTTTTCTAGCCTCTCCTTCTTGCTTGCTTACCTAGCTCTTGTCTTAGTGACTCTTCCTCTTTTCTAGGTTTTTCTGAGTGTGAAAACGGTAGATTTTTCATTTGCCAATGAATTGGATCCGCCTCGATTCGATCAATAATGGGATTCTTGGCTAGAGAAAGGTTCTGTGACATGGAGGCCCAGCCCAACTCGGTCGGTCGGTTGGCCCACCTAAGATATTAAAAAATTATCGATCGATTTGATCAAATTTTAAAAAGTCTTTCTCACTATTCAGAACAGTGGAGCTTTCGATCAAGATGTTCTCGCCTCCCCCGTTTGGGCTCTCGCTCGAATCGGAACCTTTATGGGTAGGCTTTCGACTCAATCTAATAGCCTACCTATCGGGCGCCAATACAATAAAAGAGAAAGTTTGCGCATGGGCTCATTATCTGATGCAGAACCGATGCGAGAGGGAGAATCAATATGGGAGAAGCGGGGATTGAGAGCTTTCAAGAACCAGTGGAAAGGAAAGACTTGTTCCCTGCATTCCTTTCTTTCCAAAGAGAGTCATTAGTGCTAGGGCATAAAAGCTTTGATTGAATGAACGCCACCTTGGTTGTATTGTTTTCAAACAAATCCAATGGTGGGCCAAGCGTTGCCAGCCGGTAATAGCCGAAGGCAAAAAAGGGGGAGATAGAGAAGAGGAGATTCAGAATAGTCACTCCACTCCATGGATAGTGCACACAGATTCTTCTTTCATTTGCAATTCCTTTCGGGTCGGAAACGTGGGCTGCTGGTGGGGCTGTGCCCCTTCTCCCTCTTCTTCCGCTTTACAACCGGAATAAGGAACCTTAGAATTCACCCCGATGAAAAAATGGGATTTGAGAGGCTAGCGAATCGGAATTGTATGGAATGTCCTACTCCTGCCCGAGCTTTCCGATCAACCAATCCCCTATTTCAGGGACATCTGTGTTAGGTAGGCCCAGGGATCACTGATTAGTCGAATGAGCCCATCCCTCTGGCCTATCATTTGTTGGTCGATCCGGCTGGCGGCTCCTGCGTCTGGGGCCCCTTTATACTAGTTTGCTGCTAGGAGTCCCTCTAGTCGAATCCATAATCCATAGAAGTCCCAATAGAAGTTTACTGACATGGCTCTTCCATCGATGATCTACTGCTCCCTCTTAGTTGCAGATGCCCATGCTTTGATTCGAAAGCCCTAGCCAGTGATGAATCCCCAGGAAGAGAGGACTATTGAATTCCTCCTCCCTTCAGTCCAGTTTGAAACCGTCCCAGCAACGAACACCTTCCTACTGCAAGGCTTTGCTCTGCCCTTCCACTAGAATCCACTCCGGGTCGGAGGAGCAGCTAGTCCAACTTCTTGAGCAGCCGAGATATTGAAGAACGAACATTTGCTTGAATTCCTTGCCTCACCCTGAGATGAGAGGGAAGGTCGATTTTACTCGAATCCTGGACCTGATCTTTAATCCTACACCGGTTAATGATGCGATGGGAGAAGTTTTTCTTTTGTCATTTTTCATCAATGCTGGCCCAGTCGAGGTTCGTCCATGCCCAATCCCAATGGACAAACCTTAGCCCCTAGCTCTATAATCCACCCTACCCAGTCCCTGAAAGCCCTCCCGGGGGCCTAGCCCTCTTTCTTCGAGTCTTAAGCGGCTTTCTTGACGAACACCTGCGCTAATAAGACAAAGAGGGAGTCTATGCCTTGAATGAATCAGTAAAGTAACAACGGATTAGTGGAATGAGGGATCAAGAGACAGATAGGGGGAGAATGGCAATCATTGGTGGACCTTCCCTTGAACGAGTCACGGAGCTCTCAACGGAGTGGTTTAGGTTCTGGAATTCCATCTCTAGTTGGGGCTTTCGGTTCGAAGGTTATAAAATGTGGTGCGGGTTCATCTCTCTCGACCAGTTCAGGTTCAAGGGAGGGTGATCGAGGGGACCCAGACTTTAGATCTCTTCTCTATGGCGGGAGGTCTCTTTCGTATCAAGAGTGTTTTGGGGAGGCCAGGGAAGACGGATTGGATCGAGAGGCGATGCTTATACCTCTTCTTTATCGATAGGATTCCCATCATTTGCAGTCTCCGGCGAAGGAGATAAGGGCGAGGGACCGAACATGTTCTATCCTCAACCTCCATCCGTCATTAGTAATCTCAATTCGCTTTTCCTATTCACTAGTACAATGCGCGCTACAACTAGCAGCCCCTTACTAGTAAGGGAAAAGGCTAGCGCGCAAGGGCTGATGAAAAGCCAGCAACTTGTTAGGACTAGGTTTTGGCTTGCCCCTTTCTTCTTATTAGGAAGATAGGTTTGGAACCCTATACAAGGGGCTGCTTGCTGCTCACCCCTATAAAGGGGCGCACACTCGTTACCACTAAACGACGAAGCCGGGAGCGGAAGGAGGGACTTGAACCCTCAACCTCAGCCTTGGCAAGGCTATGCTCTACCAATTAAGCTATTTCCGCCAGCTACGGTAGTGGCGAAGCACTACTGAGCAATTCACGTATCACTTGATACGGACGACTTCTGTTTTTCCGCCGGACCACAGTCTTGACCTCCGATCGAGCTACGAACACGAGTAGGTAGGCGGCTAGGGGGGCGGCAGGGCAGCGCCTTTTCAATCAATCTCCGGCCGCTCCGCTATTGGTGCGAGCTGTAAGGAGTCTTGATCTCGAGTCAAGCTGGGGCGTCATCTGTCTTTTAAGTTAAGTCATTTCCTAAGACGGCTCCTCTTATTCTTTCTACGATAATCCAAACTGCAGCTCCACGAGTCTGCTCGGAACCAGTCGATTCCTGAGCCATTCGTTCTCCCCTCTCGGTTGGCCTTTGCCAGCCACTAGAGCAAGTAAGAGAACCTACAGTGAATGAACTTAAAGAACCGCAGATTTTTACCGGATTGTACACCTTTGTGTCTGGCTATGTATATGGATGTGCATAAAGAAGGGGCGGGGCATCTCTATCCTTTTTTGGGGGAAGAGAGAGGGAAGAAGCTGCAGCGGCACCTCACGAACTTCTTACTGGAGCAGTACTATAGGCATTTTTGAGTGTTTGGATGCACGTCTTTTGTTCATATTCCTGCGCAGTTAAGAGAGAAATTGTCCCCAAGGAAATTGTGTCTTTCTTGGATATGCTCAGCCCGGGTATAGACGCTATGACGTGAAATCCAAGAGACTCGATGTATCCTTGAATGTTCTCTTTAATGGGGGCGCTTCATATTTTCCTTAACCTAATTAATAAGCCCCGGGGGAGAATGATGATGGAGATGTATTGCGGCCTTCTCCTGTTCATCAACTCTAACCGCATTCTTCTGCAGTTGATGTTACGGATCAGCCTCACGCTTCAAGCAGCTTTGCTCAGCATCTTCTGCCGATTGTCAGCCTGTTCAGCTGACCTCAGAGGATTCCAGTCACCCGGCACAGCATGTTTATTCTCGGCAGCGATTACAGTCTCTTTCCCAGGGTCAGACTACTCCATAAGATCAGCAGTCTAGCCCAGTTGCTTCCCTTTTAGGCGCTTCCTCTAGTTAAAGAGTGAATTCAGGAGTTCCAGGCAGGCGATAGGGGCTTCGGGGGGATAACATGAATCGTATAAGCCTGAACCCTATTAGTTATGTGCTTCCCCCTTCAAGAGCTGGGCTACTACCCTAATCAAGTTCTTCCTAGCGTATAGTATTGGGCGGATTGAGTCTTTCTCAGTACCTAATAGTTAGATTAAGCATTAGGCGCAACTTCGACTATAAAGCATCCCGTTAATCTCTTCTCTTTCTGTCTTCAAGCTTCAAGCTTTTGCCTAGGAGCTCGGATTCCAGTCCTATCGTTAGAAGGCAGCATAGTTGGAATTTCTTCCTGCGGCGAATAAAGGAAGAGAAAGGGCTCTCTAATGCCTTATTTGTACGATATGATGCAAGCAAGGAATCCTATTAGAGTGATGCAAGTCAGCCTATAAGATGAAACCGAAGATACTAAGCCTGGAATCAGTCGCTCTCTATGTCAATTTCTCTTTAGCAAGAAGCCCTGTGAAAGCTATCAGATAATGACTTTATAGAGGTCCCTCGCTGACGCCTTAATTTTTCTTTTTTTCATCTCTTTATGATATGCTATCTTCCTTTAGCCAGACTTCCCGCATTACTGTGATCAAGAGGAAGCGCTAAGGTCTATCCTTTCCTTAAGTTAAGAGTGAAGGACGGATACTGGCTCTTTAGGACTGATAGTAGCTGCTCTTCTGGTAGTATAGCTGGTAGCTCTGCTTATGCTAGCTCTCTTCTTTCTTATGAGAGAGATTCACAATAGGGGCATTTCTCTGTAAGAAGAAGGCCTGTTACAGCTATCAGATATAGGGGATTTACTTCACCTTGAATAACTATCGAAAAATGGCTTTCTTTTCAGCCGCTTTCATATTTCATTAAGGTAGTTTGCTTACTTAGTGCTTTCGCTAAGGTGACGACTTGAATGAAACTTTAATTGTTGATCAGAGGAAAGGGAAGACCTCGATAAGGAAGAAGAACAAGAGCTACATCGGCAGGACTCTCTGCAAGTGGAAGGTCGCATAGGGGCTCTCGGGAAGCTCTTTCCTTTATACCAGAAGGAAGATGGTCGAGGAGATCAGTAGCTAGAAAGCTCCTTTGGGAGAGCAAGGTAGCAAAAAGTATATTACAAAGTACATCACTATTAAGTCGACTACAGTAGTATCATGAGCATGTAACTACATCCCCAAGCTTCAAGAGGAACCAAGGAGAAGAATACTCTGTAGTAGCAGCAGCAGTGGCCGAGCATCAGTCATCAAGTGAATCAGTAGATGCCCGCGCACGTGAGCAGCAATCACTCCATTGCAGCAAGACAAAAGTAGCATATGTCACATGGTAGATCATATCCAAGCAGAGGTGCACAAGAACGAGCACAACTTCACTCAGAACTTGTGACAAAGACTTGGTGTGCATCAGAACACGACTGAAAGCCCTTGCTGCTTCTTCATTCCAGGTGAAGCTATCTTTATTCAGTAAATTGGTCAGTGGCTTGCTGATAACCCCATACCCCTTTCAAAATTTTCGGTAATAGCCTGTTAAACCCAGAAAGCCTCTCAACCCCTTGACAGTAGTGGGTTGTGGCCAGCTCAACATGCTGTCAATCTTGCTTTTATCTGCTGATACCCCTTCACTGCTCACCACATGCCCGAAATACTCTAACCTTGCCTGACCGAAAGAGCATTTCGATTTCTTCACAAACAACTTGTGTTGTTTTAAAGTTTCAAACACTATCCTCAAGTGTTGCAAGTGGCTATCTAGGCTGTCACTGTAAATCAAGATGTCATCGAAAAAAACCAAAATTTCCTCATATAATCCATGAAAACCTCATTCATTAAAGCCTGAAATGAGGCTGGAGCATTAGTTAAACCAAAGGGCATAACTCTTAACTCGTAATGGCCCTGGTGAGTTCGAAATGCAGTCTTGTGTATATCATCTTCAAACACCCGAATCTGATGGTAACCACTTCTCAAATCAAGCTTCGAAAATCTCCTGCTACCATGTAATTCATCAAGCAATTCCTCAATTATTGGGATGGGGAATTTCTCTTTAATGGTGATGGCATTGAGTGCTCGATAATCCACGCAAAATCTCCAGGTATTCTTTTTTTCACCAGCAACACTGGAGAGGCATAAGAACTCACACTTGCCCTGATAATACCACTTAACAGCATCTCCTTGACCTGTTTTTCTATCTCAGCCTTTTTTTTAGGACTCATTCTACCAACAAACCAGTGTTCAAGGAGATAGTAATCCCACCAGTGCTGTAGGTTCTAGAATAGGGGTAGACCTAGTACTAGAGCTAGATCTATTTCATTATCAGTATGGGAAGGTTCTAAACAAGCTAGAGGAAGCGCGCTATCTAATCACTGGTGCTGGTTCTAGAGTGATGATAAAGTCTGAGAGTAAGGATATATAGAATAAGGTTCTTTCTTTTAAGCATTATACCCTTCCTCGCAGACTTCAAGGACATCCAAGACGTACGGAAGAACTTCATATAAAGGGAGTTCTTGCATTGGGGCTTGCTTTGATGATGGGTAGGCTTGTTGTGCTTTGGCCCTTCTGTGGGCTTTCATCGAGGTTTCATCGAAACAGGCCCATTTTTAGGACTTTCTTTGTGATGGTTCATGTAGGCTTGGGTCTTTCATTCGGGCCCTATTGGGGTGGGGCACCCTGTGGGCCAATGCGTATAACTTGGGCTTTCTTAACGTGGCTCATTTGACGACTCAGTACATGGATGTCACGAGTCTATTGGCATAGAATATGGACTCCACTACTAAGAATGAAGACTTCCCACGTGATTAAGGGTTCGGTGAATACTCAGCCCCTTTCTATCTTTCCCTAGAGCAAATTCTTTTCCGACATCTCTCTGTTCGAATCGAAACTTCCTCTCCTTTCAGTCGAACATATTTACATAACCTCGGTGAACTCACTAAAGAAAGGAAGAAACTGATACGAAAACGAACACTAACTGGCAAGCTAAGCACAAAAAAGGTACTCTTTTGGCCTCAGCAATCGAGGAAGGAAGCATTCCAATACTGGAAAAAAGTCAGTCTAGCTATTTGGCTCATCGGCCTTTGGGATATTGGATTGAATCGGTTCTTACAGTGCCCGGAATTGGACAAAAAAGAAAGAGCTTTGAGAATACAAGGTAAGTTTGCGACGAGGGTGCAGATGAATTGAATCAATAGTTTTGATATCCAGGTGCGGAGCTTGGCCTATCTCTCCCCAACTATGAGCTGATTGATCGAGAACCCGCTCTTTGACACAGAAAAGAGTCTATCTAATCAAGGTATCCCTGGAAAAGTACACCCCCTTAGGGCTGACCCTTTAGAGTAATAGCCAATGTCATGACCTAGTCATTTCAAAAAGGAATCATTTAAAAATTCTCTTTAAATGTACTAGGGTGTAGGTGGTGGATTGGGGTAATGGCGGTCTATATATCCCTGTATAGACAGAAATCCCTTAGCCTTTAAGGAGCTTTTCCTTTAGGTGAGCCTGTACTAGCGCGATGTCACAAGCTACAATGTGCTTGTACCACTCATAGCTACGTTATAATCCTAAACTTACACGGGTTTGACACCGGTAAAAAACAATTAGGTGTCTGTGAGCTCGGAAATAGATACCGTGGTACGCCTACTCGGCTACACTATCTAGGAGTTGACACTCTGCTGGAATACTGTACGTAGTACGGTACCGACCTTATGGAATACTGTCCCTAGTATGGTATCGACCTGCATCATAAGGGGATCCAAATGTGTCTGACTCGATATCGTTGTACGCATACTCGGTAACACAGTAAGAGCTGTTACGCTCTATCCGATGCAATAAAAGACCCTAAGACCGGAAAAATCCCTTCTATTATCTCTAATAAAAACATAAATAGAAAATATACTATGCGGAACCCGTTTACTTCCTTCATGTCAGAATTAGATAGGTTTCGTAGCATATCTCCTAGCTCAGATATTTTAAATACATCTAGTGCTTCTAGTAGCAGTGCCCTTCCGACTGCCTCTCGTGGTACTATCATTAGTCAATTCATCCGAAATGGTCTGAGTATGCATCGTTCCCCTAGGATAATCCCTCCTTTGTCTATTAGAGCCCCTAGTGATCGCATTGATATCAGTAACCCTTCAGATCTTACTAGTTTAAGTAACTCTCTTATGGATCGTCATAGTATAAGTAACCCTCTTACGGATCATCGGTTATCTTTACATCAACCTCTTTCTGAGAGTGATAATGGTGATCTAATGGGTTTATACTTCCGCTATTTTCCTGAGCATACTCGGTTCATTGGTACGGAGTTTAGAATAACAAAGGGGGTAAAAAAACTATTATTACATCTCTGTAATTCTATCGGGTTATCGTCAAATACAGTTCATTTTTCAACCCCGCATTTGTTTATTTATAGCCGTCTTGGGTGTGGTTTGCGTAGTTTGGTAACAGATAGTATGGTACCTAAAAAGGTTGTAGAGGTATTAACATTTTTGAATGGTACGTATGGTCGTTTAATAATTCTTGTTAGCATGGGGGTAGGTTGTACTGTCTGGTACACCTTTGTGCCTGGAGTGCCCGACATAGCCCCTCCAGATCTGTACTTACCTCGTGTTATATCGTATAACTCTTTCCTAGATGTAAATCATGAGTTACCACCTTTACATAAACTGTGTTTTATAGAACGTAAATACATAGCTGGGGAAGTCTTATCAGCATTTGAGAATGTATACCCTTTCACTGAAATTCCTATTCCTAACACCCCTGATGCTAGGATTGTCATTGGTTTGGGTATCATGGTAGCTGTCTTTCTAGCACTGGGTATAGTACCCTCTAGTTCTAAAGATTTAATAGAAGCAGCATTATGATGAAAGTAGTAAGCACAAACATGATGATGAAAGTAGTAAGCACACAACAAAAGTATGTATGTTCGTTTAAGTTTCCTCTTATAGTTAAGGTCAATTATTCAACTATTAACAGTTCTCTAGTTCAGCTATCCGAGGATCTTGATTTTATCTATAATAATTTAAGAATCACTCACAATTATAATCTGTCTCTGAAGGAGTTAAGTAATCTTCAACAAATGTTACTTTCAGGTTTTTACACTCTATCTCCGCTAAGGCTCAGGAGAATAAGGAGGGATGATCTTGAAGATTTTTTACTTGCAACGCTACCTGATTTTCCAGACTTAACGTTTTATCCAAGCAGAGATAGTTCATACTATATTGTTGTTTTTCCCTCTAAAAAAGAGGATGTCTTGGTGTTCATGGCATTTGGTATCCATTTATATCGGTTTACTTATGGTAGCGTGCCCAAGGAGAATTACAGATTATTAGATAGGGTAGGTCTCTTTTATTCAAGTATCCAAAACATGGGCAATGTGACTAAACTGTACCGGATTAACATGGAACCATATTTACAACAGATTCCTGACAGTCTGGTTTTAGATGGTGTTAAGTCCTTTGTTGGGGCTGATTCGGTTTGTTATAAGCTGGTTAGTAGCTTTATAAATCTCGAGACCATTGATGAGGATGGTAGAAAGATATGCTTCGGTTGTATGCCAATTGTTGGAGAAATCACTAGGGTCTTATTCAATCTTGCCTTAATGGAGTTCGACCGGCGGTTATGCCTGAAATATCCAGGGATTGCATTTGAAAGATTCATAGGTCTGGTCTTTATAGCATGTACTGATGATCTAAGAATCGATGAGTATCAAGTCTTTGATATGATACTAGATATCGGGCTTACTTGTGAAATCGACTATACTGTACCAGGGGGTGAGCCCCTCGACTGTCGCCATAGGAAGGTTGCTCTGGACAATGAGGGGAAGGTTGTCGTGTACATTCCTACTGATTATGGTTAGCATTAGTACGGTTCACCTGTCATCACACGAGATTTCCTCTGATTTTACTCTCCTCTTGGTCGAGATACATAGTACCCTCATGGCCTCCCTTCCTTCGCTTCTACCAGCAATGGAATACCCGCGCTAACGGGCAATGCTCACTTCCTCCCCCCTATGTATGGTCTAATTGTCAAGTGAACTAGAAAATAGGTTCAGCTGTAAGAAATGTGGTTCCTACACTATTCTTTCCGATGCCCGTACCGGCCACAAAGAGATCATTCCTCGGCCTTAGCCTTAGGTCAATCAGTGCCTTGCTTCTTTGCTCGAATAAGCGGGAAGAACGGCTGGTTGATTTAGCTCTCCCGATTTCCTGAGAATGCTTTTTCTATTCCATATGTTCCCAAGATTACTGTTTGTTGGTGAATTTTTCTTTTGGTCAGATGGAATCACTGAGGTAGACTTTCAGACCTCTCCCTGGCTGTCGAGTAGTTCGAGTAAGGAGAGGACGGGAAGAAACTTTATCGCTCTAGTTCAGTGAGCAATAGGAAGAAGGAAGGGACTGAGTAGCCTTTGGAGTCCAACGTTACCAATGGCGAATAACTTTCTCTTCCCTGCACCCGAATCGGTGGAATAAGCGAGTCGGCCGGGATAACCGGCACGATAGGAATTTATTGACGAATAAGTTTCGCCGTTTCCATAGACGACGCTGAAGACCATCTGGAAATAAGCTCGTTGTTTGGATCGAAAGGATACCTTATAAAGCTAGTAAGAGTTGGGAAGCCACTCCGCAGAATCGGTGATAAACCGAAACCACGGAAGAACATCCAAAACAACTCATAAGGGAAATTAAAAAAGATTCCCTGATATGCTTTCCTATCCTTCACAGCACTCTTTGAAGGAATCGCTTTCCATGTAGGGTTCAATCTTCTCCCGGGGGATAGAACCAACACCTATACTAGGACAGTACCGACGGAGAAGAGTTTCTGCAGACCGAGCTACAAGATCACAAATCTGTAGCAAGGGCAGCATCGACTCAGACGGTTGTGCACACTATACTTTTATTCGTTTGGCGAGCTTTATGTGAAGGCTTAGCCAAGTTTGAAGCCTCTCGAATGACTCAGCTAGTTTACTAGACCCTCTATCAAGTAAGGAGAGCTAGGTTGTATCCTGCCGTGAAGCTATGAACTAATCTCTAGGGCAAGTAGGACTAGTCTTTATGGCCCTATTGATTTAGGAGTTGTTGCTAGACTGGTTGTTGACGGTTGTTAGCGTGGGGAGAGTGGCTAATGTCCCTCTGCCCTTGAAAGCCATTAACTAACCTTAAGTTTCTTAGGGGCAGGTCTCTCTCTTGGGTTAGCCCGCTTCTCTCTTTTAGGAGGAGGGAGACGACTCTGCTAATTCTTTCTCAGTATGCTTAGGAAGCAAGGTTTTTAGGGCCAGGGAAGCACTTCGGAAGCTGTTCATGTCTATAGGACCAGGTGATGATCCCTTTAATTGTTATTAATGGAAGATGTTCGGTTTTCAATTGATGGAGAAGTAGTTGCTTCTCTCTTCAAGTTCAAGCTTGTTGTAGGAGAGCTTTATGTAGTCGAGTTCTTTCTTACATCCAGTGCTACATCTAGAGGTCCTGTCCCCTAGGTCATTTGATATCTCTAGTCTGTGTTCCGTTCTACAACCCTGTTCTGTTAGATCGCTTACAGTCCCCGTTGTGTCCAGTAGTAGTCTCTTTTTCTTACCGGCAAGCGGGCTTGAAATAAAAGTGAAGATATCTCCATCCGGAGGGAGTTGCTATCCATATAGTTCCATGGCTGTTCTACTTGCTGCCATTGAGAGTTCTCTTGCATCCGCTTTCAATCCAGCAGAGTAAGGGGCAAAAGGATCTGACGCAAGTTGGAGGATCGACAGAAAGCTAGGGTTTTTCTTCTCCCTTATTATCCTTTTTTCTAAGGAACTAAGGAGTTAACGATATCTCCTTAAGCGATTCACCAGATCCAGACACGCCAATAGGCGGGTTTGAAGATAGTAAGTAAGAGTAGTGGCATTCCCAGTACGAGCAACGAAAGCCATTAACGGCAGTTTCCCAGCTTACCTTACTACCGGTTCTTTCTTAATCCAATCCTGACGTAACTCATTTTTTGGTGCTTATTGCCCATCCCATCCAGCTATGCTAGTCCTTTCTTTCAACTGGAAGGAGATTAGTTGTAAGCCGCTTGGGAGGAGGAAGTCCTATCTGAAGTTAGGGTCCTAGCTCAACAGAAAGAAAGCAAACTCATAATAGCAAGGGAAAACTAGAAGGGAGACTACCTGTTAGAACTAACAGCGCAGTAAGCGAAGTTAAGATACCATCCTTAACCTAATTCCTCTATCTATCCTTAGCTCTTACCCTAGCAACAGGAACAAAAAGAACTCCTACCTCAGCTATTCTTATCTGTCTTTATCTAAACTAACCTGAAAGAAGTCCTTACTAAACTACCAACACAGGAAGGAAGGTAAGCTGCATCCCGGAAGAGCAGACTATCAGCGGAATACAAATAATTAGGACACCCAATAGAGTGAGTAGGAAACCTTGTAAAGGCGAGCAGGAGAATCTATATCGGTCTGTCTTGTCTTAGACTAGCCCTACTCCATCTTGGCTATCTTGAGCTTATTCATAAGCTTTTCATTTTCTGCTTACTACTAGGGCTTCCTAATTCCTACGCCGGGTCTCATAGCCCCTGTGACCTTCACTTCACAGCCTGATTAATGCACTTTAAAAGCGCACTTCTATAAAAAAGCTTCCAGAGAGAAGCGAACGAGGTCTTCGTCCACCGCGACCATCCTCCAGGAGTGCGAGACAACCGGACCGCTAAACAGTTCCTCGAGGGTTACCCAAGGGGAAAGGAATGCGTCACTTGTTGATTAGCAAGAATCTCTGACGGCTAGCCTCCCTTGTATCTTCTCCCATGCATCAACCATGAATCACTACTCTCTTCACTCCTTTAAGTCACTGACATTTCCTGTTCTTAGCTCGGATTAGCAGGCTTGAACCACTGTTTAGCTTTCCTCCGTTTATTCCCTAATCCTCTTAACCGAGTAACTTCCCTCTAACTAAGCATGAGACCCCCATCCTGCCACCACCTACTTGCTTTCAACCCTCTTTGCTTTGCTTTGCATAGGCTGATTCTGTTGAGTCAACATCCCCAGTACCACTTGAAAGTCATCCTTCATCATCGTTTACTTATAATCTCTCTATCTATGCTATGAAGGGTTAAAACCTTGCCCTTTCAATCTCGACCTACGCTTGGAATAGTGGCTTTAGATAGTCATCTTCCTCCACTGCACGAGCCAGACCTTGTACGGGCTTTTCCCTTGAGTGGACAGGCTTGAGCGAGCATTCCGCCTTATGAACAAGGAAAGGAAAGGACGAGATAGCCAAATAGACGAGGAAAGGTTCCGGGAGAAGGGGGATTAAGCAAGTCTTCTTTGATCCTGCTTATTAATAAGTTTTCCCGCGAAGGCTGCCCCACTATGGCAGTGGTGTGCTTAGGGTGAAATGCCACTCCTGAGCTAGCAGGTTCTCCCCTTGAGGCGCAGCTATCGGAAAGGGAAGCAAGTAAGCCTAAGCCCTATCGTATCAGTGAGTCAGGCATAAAGCTAGGGGTAAGTGGCCCAGGAAGCCTGCTCGTACAACCTTGAGTAATCTGTCTATCTCAACTAGTGAAAGAAGTTACTTGCCTACTCAACTAGGTGCTACTGAAAGAAGTTACTTGCCTACTCAACTAGGTGCTACTCCTACTCCACAGAAGATTTGCTAGAATTAAACATGGAGACACTCTTCCTTTCTCTTCTCTCTGCTTCGGGTAAACTAACTTTCTTTAGTCTCTATCCTTCTACTAGCTAGAAAAGCCTGACTTCACGGGTACTAAGATTAACTGCTTTTCTCCTCTTGCCACAGCTTGACTACCCCTTTACTACTTGAACTATCAAGCTTGACTACCCCTTTACTATCAAGCCAAGCCTCCTTTACTACTTGAACTAGAAAGCCTCCTTTACTTTACTACTTGAACTATCAAGCCTTCATCGTATCGTTTAGCAGGAAAGTAAGACAGGCCAGGCTCCTTAAGCATAGTTGAAAAGAAATGGTAAGGATCTATACACCAGAGAGGAAGTACTGCACTTTATGGCAATTCTCTCGATTCTGACTCCGGTACTGTGCCTCTCCCTGTAAATCACTCTGGGCAAGATCCTTCGCTAGCGAGTTGTCTGCTACCGAGCGACTTTCTCCCCCTTAGGGAGGGATTGCGGCAGTATATCGGTTGTTTTTCTCTTCTTGAGCTTCTTCTTCCTTTGAAAGAGTCAGCTTTCGCTCCTGAATGACTTCCGTTTCTAGTGGGAAGTCCATTCAATGACCAAGTTGCTCTATCGAGAACGAGTTTTCAACCTACTCTAATGTACCTCCATTTCCTAGATCTGAAGTTCTAATGCTTGCTAGGCGCTTTTCTAGGCCCTCCCCTCCTTGGAGGAAGTGTGGAAAGATTTACCGATTCCTTAGAGTCATGAACGAGCTCCTGCTGGCTGGCTAACTGGAGACAGCTTCTTATAAAGAAAACAAGCCGCTTTCAAGCAAAGGAGCCATTCTCAAGTAGGCCGCATTCCTCTCATTGGTAGTGGGAGTGCGGGGGTCAAGGCTATCAACCGATTCTTTCCTCTTTCTTTGCGCCTTTAAACCTGAAGGGTGTTATGGCATTTGAGTTGACTTACTAATATATCTTAGGTGCTATGCAGTGTAGAGAGATAATAGCTGTCTAGGGAGGTCTATAAAGAGAATTGCTTGAGAGTGAGATCTGAGTAGGACCTGTTAGAATCATACCTAAGCCATACCCAGGCTATACCCGAACTCCCATCACCCCTTGAAAATAGGGCATCCTACCCCAGGTTAAGGATCTTAGTCTAGCTTTCCTGTTTACTTGCTTTCCATTCATCCATCTACACCAGGAAGGACAGAATGGTAGGGGAGGTCTGAATCACTGGTAAGGGTGGGCCCGGTTGGGTAGGAATATGAGTCATTAATGGCTTTCGAGATGAGTGAGTGCGCTTATCCAGCAACAGAGCCAAGTCTAAGGAGGCTTCTTCCTCCTTGTTCCTTCGACTTCTTGTTCCCCGATGCATTGAAATTGCACTGTAAGCGATCCACCTATAGGGAGTTCTTATATCTCTATCAAACAATGCTGGGCTATGAGGCAAATGCTTGTACCGAAACAGAAGATAAGGACTTGATTTATATCTTTATAGAAAATTCTATTTCCCAATAGCATCGCATGTCGTCCGATCTGTCTACTCTACTGTAGTATGCATCTAGGGATGAAATCAGAGCACTTTCTCATTGTGCTCGATCTGAGCTGTTAACCGCAATCCATGCTATCTTTTAAGATCATTCGGAACCCCTCTAATATTAACAGTATGAAGCACTAGCCTTTCACTGAGATCACTACCTTCTTGTGTAAGAGACAGACCTGTTATATAGGGGAGAGCTCCTCCTTTACTATGCTAAGGGTGAACAGAGATCACAGACCGGTAGCTGCTAACTCAATTGTAAGCTAGACTTTCTTTTTCTACTCATTTTAGAGAGCTAATCTGACTTCTCTGTTCTCTAGGGAGGGTAGGGATTACTTGAGCTTACCCCTCATTTCTGTATTCTATTTCCTGGGGTTTCCTAAAGAGTGCTTACTGATAGGCTAACTTCACTCCTTTCACATTTAAAGTAGCTGCGGGCACCCTACTTTCAGCTTTCTCACAAGATCTATGTCACTAGTAGTATAGCCGGTCCTAAAAGCAAGGGTTACCTAAAAGCTAGCTTCTTCTAACCACTCCCTAGTTCTCTTTCATCGTTTGATATGGGAATAGCAATCCCACCACCTCCCCCTCGATCTATTTACCGACTGAAGGCTATGGCCCTAACCCTTACGATAGGCAAAAGGTTCTACAATTGCTAGCACACGAACTCGCTCTCATAGACAGACTACGGGATAGAGAGGCCGGGTAAAAGGGACAAGGCTAAAACTCCTCTTATTCTTACTTTGATGGCATTCTTTCTTCTTCTTGGATTTTAGCTTCGATGCAAGGGAAACTATATCCTAATACCTGGAACTCCGAGAGCTAGACCAGCTACTGGCTTAATCACAGAGGGTGACTGATCGAAGAAGCAGGGTTCTAGTATAGGAGTGAAGCCACTCGACTGTAAGGATAGGGATTGGTTCAATATGAATGGCTTATTCGAATAGAGACGAGACCTTACACATCGCTGATAGGATGGTCGGAAAAAGGGGGGAATACGGTTATGTCTAAATGCATGGGCTCAACCCTATAGAAGATAGGTTAGTGGAAGGTAGGTTGCTAGTGGGGGGTGTACTTTTCCAGGGATACCTGGTTTTGGAAAAGTTGGAGGCAAATATCCTATTGTTCTTACAGAATACGCTCTTCTTGTTCGCTTCGCATGAACTTGTTCCTTCTTGCTTAACGGCTGCGAATACCTTCTTCCGGGGAATGCCACTTGATTAAATAAAGCAACTTACATAGTTGATGCATCTCATGCCCTCTTTGAATGGCTTGTTCAAGAAGGGATTGCTGTTCTTAGAAAAAATAAGCTCTTGGTGAATCCGGTTAGGACAAATGCTATCGAATCAGCTGCTTGAGAATACCCTCCTGATTTCAGTTTATAAGAAAAGAATAGGTTTTTAGAGTAAGACAGAAGCAAGGGAAGGAAGTTGCGAGAGCTTAGATCCTGATAAAGATATCGAAGCTGCGGACATGAAATGATCCATAGTTTCGAAGAAGACAGGAAAGGATGAGATGGCATCGAATGCACTCTTGGAAGGGAGTCAATCCTAAAGAAAGAAAGGAAAGAAGAAAAGCATCCCGAATTAGATGGAAAGAAGCCATGCTTCATAGCACTCTAGGGAAAGGAGCTTAGTCTATCGATTAAGACTACAACTTCTTTTCTAGTAGACAGTAGAGCGATGGACAGTGAGAGGAAGCAAGTGAAAGTTAGTAGACGTGGAAGGTAGGTGTAAAGGGATGGGTATCATGCTTAGTAGTCAGTTACAGGCAAGGACGAAGGAGATGAGTTTACAGACTCTGGAGTTGGGGCTCGTTCTCATTGATACTGAGGGAAAGACTTGTGTGATGGATGCTCTTGATGCCACTTGACTTGCTTCTTCCTTCGTTAACATCAAAAGGGAGTGTATTAAAGAGAGTGAAATTGAATGGTAGTTTAGGTCACTATGAAAGGATATCTGCTTTGTAGTAGGCAAGAGAAAAGAAGCAGCTTCAACCGATGCCTTCAAGCTCACCTAACTTGGTTCTAGTGTTGTGACTGGCACTCTACCAAATCCATCAATTCTTGGCTTCTGAGAGAATAGCGTTCACAGCGGAGGAGAAAGACTCATCCTCTGGCAAAAGCTTGACTTTATTACTGCCTATTTCTTATTATATATATATTGCCTGTGCCTGTTTGAGCCGTACTGAACTAACCAAAGAAGCTAGAGATACTGAAAGTGATTGACTTCTTGCATTAGCTTCTATAAAAGTAAACAACTAATCCTTTCCTCTTTCATTCTGAATTTACACCATAGCTTTAAAAGCAAACCTTTTCTCTTTCGTTGTTCCAGCCCCTCTCTAATCTCTTTAACAAAGCTCGTTACTAAATAAAGAAAGCCCATAGATCGAAACTTCTAACTGGTGAACCGATTCCTTGACTAACTGAGCTTGAAGCGAGTTTAGTACTAATCAGTACTAGTAAATAGAGTGCTACTACGGGTGAGAGGGAAGTCATGAATACTTCATTCGCTTAACCAGGATGGTATCATTCCAGTTTGCCATCTATGCCTAAAAGAAAGGCGCTATTATCGATAGTTCTTCGTGCTTCAGTTCCCGATTGAACAGAGCATCGGAGGGGCTATGCTGCTTACTGTAACTGTCAAATTTTCTTCCCTGCGGACACACATAAAAAAAAGAAATGTCAAAAAGACCTCCTACACGCACGGGAACCAGAACAAAAGAAGGAGATAGGATCCACCTGCACGCCCGAAAGGAACCAAGACCAGAAGATGCGGCATCGAGACCTGAAGGCAACCGAGGAACCACACGCTAGTTACTAGTACCCCGACTGCTGCCACCTGATCAAACCGGGAAAGCCGGAACCGTGCCATCTTTAACCCCTGCTCTCTCTCTTGTTTTGGTTTCGTGCCCTTTAGGCATCTCTTAAGGGATGACCAGTATCTTTCTCTTTCTGGTTTTGACATCTTGTCCTATTAGATTTATGCTCTCTCATCTGTCTTAGTAGAGACCCTATCTTTACCGCCACTCCTCCCCTAACTAAACCAAGAGCTTCTTTTTATTTACTAACTTGACATTGCAACTCGAAGTAGCTGATTTGATCTTTCCTGCTTAGTGGCTAGGAACCTCTTCTTAACTCAACGACTTACGGGCACACATCTCATGGATACCCCTCTTTTCTTGAGCCTGAGTAGGGGGCTTTTGCGGCATCTAGTTCAGTATCAGATAGAGTAGATAGTTGACTCCCTCGGCTAAGAAGGTTGACTTATCTGTCACTTCTGTAACTTCTCTTTAGCTTCTTAATTGAATTGGTTAGAAATTCCTTTACCAGGCATTGGCTAGAAGAGAGGGATTAGTCTCCCTCCAACACTGACTTCTTAGTCGAGTGATTCTCTTTCTCCTTAGCTTCGTTTTTTAAACTGGCTACTCCTTATGATATCCCACCTCAACCCCTCGATCTAAGAGCATCTGAGAGAATCTCCGGCGTTATCGAGCAAAAGTCAGTCCCTCAACAGCTAAAGTAACTGCTTGACCTCTCACCCTCCGTGATTCAAGCCTGTCACCAAGCCTTAAGTCAAAAGCTCAGGTTTCAAGCCCTTTAGGGCACCAAGTGAATCAAAGCAAGAGCTTACTCAGAGCTCAAACTCTATTTAAATCAAAGTCAAGCGAAGCAAAGCAAAGCAAGCCAGCCAAAGAGGGATAGGCATGATCATTCTATTCTAAAGGTATAGATCCTGAACTAAGGACTTCAAGCTAGAAGTTCTCTATGTGAACATAGGATCCTATATAAACAACCGGAAATGCTAGACTAACAGCTCTAGAGGCTACCTACTGGAGAAAGCCAGAGGAGGGAAGTTACTCGGTAAAGAGGATTAGGGAATAAACGGAGGAAAGCTTAACTCGCTCGAACTTCCGAGGTCCAGTAAACTCAATCTTGAACCCCTGTTTAGCTTTCTCTTTTGCCTATGAGGTTTGATGACAGACAGACCGTGCTAACTTCAGAAGCAGAAGAGGAGATGACCTTAGAAGATACTATTAGAAGTAGTAAACCAATCAGCTAGCTCAAGTTAGAAAGTGAAGAAGCATCAGCTCTTCCAGAGATGGAAGAAATCCAGCCAGAACCATGTTTCGATCTCTAAGCTCTGGTTGCTATCCTTCTTACTATCTATGAGGTTGCTTGCTTTTTACTAATTGCATTTTGGCCTGCGGTAATGTAATCTGGAGAAAAGCTCCCCTGTATGCTTGCCTTCTGTTAAGATAGCTCTTCAAGATGAAAAAAAACCAACGCTATTGGCATAGCTGATACTATCCCTTACTTTTTAAGTAGTCTTCTTTAAGGAGGTTTCTTCTTAGGTTTCTTGTCTTTCTTAGGTTTCTTAGGTTTCATGTCAGTCTTAGCTTTCTTATCAGTCTTAGGTTTCTTGTCTGTCTTAGGTTTCTCATTTACTGTAGGGTTAGTGACCTCTGTTGGTTCTTCTTTCATCTCTTTCTCTCTCTCGTCTATCCCTTTTTCCTTCTCGGAAATATCCTTCTGAGATAATATTGAATGGAGATAGAGATTCTCCTTCTGAAGATGTAAGACATCTTCCCTTAGCGACTTGACTAGTTTTTTGCTAATGTGATCTAGTCTAGACAAGTCTTTGACATCAATTGGCTTTGTATCAACCCATATATCATCATCGTCCGTAATAGGATCCCTCTTTGACCCCTGATTAATCCCAACCTGGATTAATGTGTTTTTCTTGTACACGTTAAGTGTGGACCACTCAATACGGAAGAAGGTTGAAACCTCAACATGTTGCTTACGAGCTGGGTCAGCGTACTGTGACTGAAACCATTCTGCTGTGATTTGACTTTTAGCTGGCCCTTTGTACTTGATAGTATTATTCTCTCTATCATTTTTGTAGTAATAGGACTTCGGTGCTAAAAAGTATCCCTCTATGATTTTGTCCTCTAGCTTAAACATACCTAAGATTGAAGATGAAATCATTTCATCTGGTAGTGGCTTACCTAGCACTACTGAGTCTGTGTCTGTGTAGTAACAATCATCTCTTGAAATATAGGGGTACATATAGATCCTAGCATAGGCTGTGATAGCAGCAGCAAGTTGGACAGCTGAGTTCTTCGGAGGTTCCCACAAATCTGTCTCCGTATTGCTATGATAGGAAACGACGTGGCAGTTAGCGCTAAGCTCATCAGCAGATATCAAATCAGTCTTTCTTAATAACCGTTTGTATCTTTCTGTATCGCAGACCTCGGTTATTGTGCTCTTAGGGTTAATGCCAAATCTACCGTATAGCGAATTCATAAGGATCTTGTACACATAAGACAACGCATCATTCCCAGACTTCTTAGCTTCTAACCTGCTTTCAAAGAGAGCGCTTACAAAGTTCCCAAATGGGCTTTCCTTCTTCTCAAAGAGGTAGCCAGAGATAGGAATCACAGTGTAGCCTATCGTTCTAGCGTACTTTAATTCTTCGCTATAGTATATACCCACAAATTCTCCTGTTGGAAAGATGAGAATCCCATTCTTGTCTCGATAGGGTAGAAAGGGCTTCTTGATAGTTTCCGGACATACCACATATGCCTCAATAAAGCCTAACATGCCATCTAAGTCTTTGTCTTCCAGATTTCCATACCAGACTGGTACACCACTTGGCATTGGGTATTCCTTCATGACAAATGGATAGAGAGAGTTAACGTCGTAGTAGTATATGTTCTCACCTTTTGGCTTGTACGCATCCGCATGACCACCGTAGTAACCTTTTCTGATGAAGTTGTCTTCATTTCGGCTAGGGATGTGGATTGGAAAATTAGATGCATCGTAGTATCTCAAACGAAAGATGCTTAGAGCCAGTGAGGAAAGGGTGATTTTACTCTCAATGTCCACTTTATACAGATTCCAATAGATGTCTTGTGCATTTTGCATCACACCACCTAATAGATAGATATCCTGCTTCATATACTCCACCAATTCATTTTTCATAATAAACAACTTCTCCAGGGTTACTTCAGCATGGTTGATAGAACCCTTAGGGCCTAGAGAAGGACAGAGACTCTTTGCCAGATCACTAAGTGAACCAGGGAGTAGATTCAAGGAGTCCCTGAAGCGGAATAACATCTTTTTCCCTTCATATACTGATAACTCGTAAAGCCTACAATTCCTCATCAGAGGTTTTAGCTTGTAGTTCCTGTGTTTACATGCAAGGTGCTTTAGCAAGATAATACCATCGAATCTAGAAAAGTTGTGGAAGTAAATAGTATTTATATACTTATATTTTTTAACCATAGCAGAGATCTTTAATACCAAGTCAGTCAGTACCTTCTCACTCCTTAAAGGAAAGTCTTCCTTACTCGGATAGAGTAGTAAGTAATCCTCGCTATAGTAGGTATAAATAATCTGATCCTTGATATCTTTACCAGGAAAAACCATCAAGAGACCAGCAGCATAAGGCTTATGAACCAGATTCTCATCCAGTAATGTCTCGAGATCGGATACAATGAAGGGTCTCAGCTTTGTCTTACTTTCTTTTATATCGGTGATATTTTTAGGATGGCTACGCTTACCATGCCGGATATTCCTTGCTCTTATAGCTGTGGTCTCAACAAATCCCTCTTCAATAATGGAATAAAGTAAGTGATATCTATCTTCTTCAGATAGGGCAGGCCTATCCATCTTTTTATCCATGTCCAGATAGACTCTGATCATGACACGAACTAGTAAATCTCCGTCGTACTTTTCTGCATACTGCTGGATTAGTGTATATATCTGATAATAGATCACATTTTTAGGAAGTAAATTACCACTCTCGTCTGTTAGGGGGATTGCTTTACCTATTGCAAAACTGATCTCCTCACCGTAAGATTTCATCATAGTAATTAAAATCCCAAATTTAGCGTAACCCGTGATGGAAGGGTAAGCAAACTGGTTTAAGAGATCCAGTATTAAGACAGTATGCAGATATATATCGTTTATCAGTGGAAAAGGTTCGCTGAAGTTATGCGATGCTATGATTAACCATGGATGCGGATCCTGCACTGAAGTTCTTTCTACCTTATTAAAAACTCGATTCAATAACATATCAGTTGGAACTCTGTCTGTAGTGTATGCCCGTATGCTCTTACAAAACATTGTGCGTAAGCTGTTACTTTTACAAAACATTGATCGTATGCTGTTACTAGTGGAAAACATTGGTAGTTTTATCATTGGTTGTTTCATAATAGGTTGTTTCATTTTTATTTTAATAATGGACAGTATAGAGGGGACGATTTTGATCTACTTTCAGCTTGTCACAGAAACGCTCATATTTAAACAGATGCGATTCCCATCCTTCATTAGGGTTAGAAACATCTCCGCATACAAGACGAGTATAGTTCTTGTAAGAGTTCACTATAGTATTTCTCTTTTTTTCCCATGTTTTCTTCCTACTAGGGCTTAGCTTCTCAGGTATATTATACTCCAAATAATTCCGAAGAGCATTTTCAGGGATTACCAACTCACTGTATCTTGAAATCCCCGCTTCATCCATATTTCTTAATATATCTATATTCAATAATATGAACTCATTAATGATTTTGAGAGGAGGCCCCAAACACATAATAGCATAGATATAGTAATAAGGTACTCTTTTGCTATAAGATGTGGTTGTTATAAAATTGTCGTGAACTGTGTAGATAGGCGCTTTTGCATAAAGCATGCATTCTACTACTTTCATGGCTATATAAGCATCCTTCTGATGGATGAAGTTGACGAAGGTTGAGACCTCTGTCTTCTTGCAATCCCTAGTTTCTGATGCTACTCTCAGAGTGACTAGACTTCTCTTCTTTGTCTTTTTATCATGAACCCAGATCTTATATGCTTCCATAGTCATATAGTCTTGTATTGTACTAAACTGATCCACTTCATACATTACAGGGCGACCTTTTGATGAGGTAACCCAGCCTATACTACGTATCAAACTGATAAGACATTCCATGTGATTAAATCTAGTTTTCCAGTACTGAAAGCAGAGTTTTGCAAGCGTAAAGCTTTCTTGATAACTCAGGAATCGAGAGAAATAACTCCGTATATCACTAGCTGTGCTCATCACCGTCTTACCATAGATTATAGGCATAAAGATACCTTTCACTATCTTTCTTGTTAATTCCTTGCTAACCAAACTAGAGAGACTCTTATCATTTAGTTCTTTCACCATGAACATCTTCAGTTCATGAAGGATAACTGTATAAATATCCTGGATTTCCCCTGTATCGGATTGAATGAGATTCGTATTCATTGCCATAGTAGAATCCATTAATAAATAAGACATTATTTGATACGCACTGGCTGATGCGTCTTGGGTTATAGGCATGTTATTAAGAGAATCAAAATTATCGGTGAATACAGATCTCAAATTAGATAAAAACTGAAATGGATGTTTAGCCTTACTACTAAAATCGATCATATAATCATCTAGTGGAAACTGCTCATTTCTAGATTTTTCAAAATAATCATTAGATAAATCATTTAACCAATCTAATCCTGACAGCTCAGATATAAATGACTTATAATGGAAGCTTGTTGCTGCACCATTCACCAATACATCACGCGTTGTAGAACCAACAAATTCTATGAGACTTCTCATGAAATCACGTTCATGGAAGTGTAAGAGACCACAGCGGTAGATTCTACCGCGGAAATCCAAAAAGGCTGGTAAATAAAAGTGAAAACCCTCATAGCATGATGCCATATCAATAATTAATTGCTCATAACGAGCTTGCTGTATATCTTTTTGCAAAATTAATAACAAATCACTGTACGTATAGTGCTTTTGCATCAACTCATCAGACATGTATAAATCACGTAGTATACCTGAGACATCCTTTATATTCAGACTTCGAACACCTAGACCAGCTGCCGCTTAGTAACGTCTGCGCTTAGATAGCGATGTGAACCCGCCTTCCTTACCTTTATCAATAGATAGGTTTGTACTACTTCCAGTCAAAACAGCTCTCCATGCAAGCTATTCTAGCAAGTCTTCAGTGGAGGATAAGTAGCACTAGGCAAGTAACTTGTTTGAACTAGTTGATATCACAGATTACTCAAGGTTGTACGAGCTCTAATAGTAGTTGAACCCAGCCAGCGAATACACATTCGACCTTGGAAATAACAATCTTAATAGGCCTATACCAGATAATCTTACTGAGTTAGCTCAACAACAATGCCACAGAAAGCGAAGGAATCGGATCTCATCAGTTAATGCCCTCAGTCTGCTTTGCTCCATCTAAGGCTAGGCACTTAATCTCTCCCCTTCTTCATGTGCACATTTGTCTCTTTGCTGAATTGCTATCGACTAAACGGAAGCCCCTTGTTAGGACGAAGATCTTTGCTCAAGAGGAAAAACTTCATTATACGAAATAAGATAACTAACTGGCAGCTGTCCGAAGGCAAGTAGTTAAGAACAAACGAGCATACAGCGGAAAGCACATTTGGGCAAAAGGAAGCATTCTCCGCTGGCACAAGAATAGCAAACAGCTTAAAATAAAAGCCCATCAAACTATGAATTGAAAGGATCATATAGCGTAAAGCATCCTTGGAAGCCGATCCTGTCCCGTCGACGTCAGTCACTATATGAAATCAATACGGAAAGCCATCAGATACATGTAAGTAGTTCATAGACATGTAAGTAGTTCATAGAATGGACTTTAGTATCTGGTATAGACCCGATATGATATATATTACCATCGGTTGTCCCTGATCTGCAAGTGATATCT